TCTTTCACATCCAGCTATAACAATGAGTAATCTCTTAATTTTTATTTAAATGGCAGTTCCAAAAAAACGTACTTCTGCATCAAAAAAACGTATTCGTAAAAATATTTGGAAAAGGAAAGGATATGGGACAGCGTTAAAAGCATTTTCCTTAGGGAAATCTCTTTCTACCGGGAATTCAAAAAGTTTTTTTGTGCGAAAAAAAAATAAGTAATAAAACGTTGGAAGAATCTGAATCGACTTGAGTCAAAAAATTGACTCATTTCAAAAATCAAATTAATGAATTCCATTACCTATTGAGTTAATCAATATGAAATGGAATTCGCTCCACTCTTAGAATATGTAGAATAAGAATTCTTCTGTTTACCTTACTCAATTCAAAAAAATAAAAAAGACTTTCTTTTTGTTGACAAAAGAATAAACAAAAGATACTCCATTTTCTTTTTAGTATATTTTCTCATTTCCAAAGCGGGGAGTCTTATTTTCCGCATCTACCTATTTGTTACAATAATACAACTTTTTATTTTTTCTCTATATCCACTTTTTCTCTCTATCTATAGAAGAGCAAATAGAAAATCTTGAATCTTTAGTTACTAAAATCATTGAAACTAATTGATTAAAATTTTAAACCCTTTTGTGTAACTTTCTGACTTTTTGATTTTCTCTGAATTCCTATATACACCACACCCCCATATATCTCTCGCGATCAACCCAATCAAGAAAATAAAAAACACTTAGTGAAGAGAGTCTGGATAAATAATGTATCAATTTTGAGTGATCCAAAATAGGTTTTTTTCTTTTGGATTCATTAAGAAAATGGATTTTTTTTTTAGTTCTATCCTATTAATTGATAATAAAACTATCTAGTTTTAAAGAGTTCAAGTTTAGGAGAGTATAAAATACACGAAAATCTTAAGAAAACTAAGGTCCTAAACTAAAATAATGAACCTTTAAATACCTATTTGAACTAATTTTTATTCATCCATTTGAATCTTTCCTAAAAAATATTGCAACCAATTGAATTCTTAAATCTAGACGATTGCTTATTCATAGGCTATTATGAGTTCAAGACAAGCCGCTATGGTGAAATTGGTAGACACGCTGCTCTTAGGAAGCAGTGCTAGAGCATCTCGGTTCGAGTCCGAGTGGCGGCATGCCATCTTCTAAAAAAACTAAATAGATCCTATAATGAATAATGAATTCAATTCCTGATTTCTTGTAATTAAAGAACTCCTATTTTTTAAGATTTTTATGATATTTTCAACCTTAGAGCATATATTAACTCATATTTCTTTTTCGATCGTTTCAATTGTAATTACAATTCATTTGATAACCTTTTTAGTCGATGAAATCATAAAACTCTACGATTCATCAGAAAAGGGCATGATAATGACTTTTTTCTGTATAACAGGATTATTAGTTACTCGTTGGATTTATTCGGGACATTTTCCACTAAGTAATTTATATGAATCATTAATCTTCCTTTCATGGAGTTTCTCCCTTATTCATATAGTTCCGTATTTCAAAAAAAATAAAAATTTTTTAAGCGCAATAATCGGCCCAAGTGCTATTTTTACCCAAGGCTTTGCTACTTCAGGTCTTTTAACTCAAATACACGAATCTGAAATATTAGTACCTGCTCTTCAATCCGAGTGGTTAATAATGCACGTAAGTATGATGATATTGGGCTATGCAGCCCTTTTATGTGGATCATTATTATCAGTAGCACTTCTAGTCATTGCAGTTAGAAAAAACAGAAAGTTTTTTTTTACAAGTAACCATTTATTAAATTTAAATGGGTCATTTTTCTTTGGTGAAATCGAATACATGAATGAAAGAAGCAATGTTTTACAAAATACTTATTTTTTTTCTCCGAAGAATTATTACAGGTCACAATTTATTCAACAATTGGATTATTGGAGTTATCGGGTTATTAGTCTAGGATTTATCTTTTTAACCATAGGGATACTTTCTGGAGCAGTATGGGCTAACGAAGCATGGGGATCATATTGGAGTTGGGACCCAAAGGAAACTTGGGCATTTATTACTTGGATCATATTCGCGATTTATTTACATATTCGAACCAATATAAAATGGAAGGGTATAAATTCCGCAATTGTGGCATCTATTGGCTTTCTTATAATTTGGATATGCTATTTTGGGGTCAATCTATTAGGAATAGGACTACATAGTTATGGTTCATTTACATTAACATCTAATTGAATTCAAAAGGATTCAAAAAAGACTCTTACAAATAGAAAAGTGTACAGTGCATATGAGATAAAAAAAACTTTATGTGAACTGATGAGAACCCTGTGAATCACTACAATATTTGATTCACAGGGTTCGCGCCGATTCAAATTCATTTTTTACTTAACTTAAGAGAAGAAGAAAAAGCCTTCTTTTTTTCATTGTACAACGAACGATTAAAAAAAAATCATAGGATTTTTTCTTTTTTTTTTTATTAATCAAAACTATCTATAAAAAGAATTAGATAAAATAA